TTTTTTTTTACATTTTCTGTATTTAATATATAAATTGAAAGTTTTTTTTTTAGATTACGTTATGTATAAATTACTTTAAGAGCAAATAATTTCTATGTTTTTAGATCGAATTTTTGAAATCTTTATGCGTTTTAATATAAATTATTTATTATAATATATTAAATCTTATATAATATATCATTATAAAGTTTTATTTATTAATTATTAATTGATTATAATAAATGAATGTATTTATAAAAATTATAGGAACTTATTTGTTTAGAGAGAAATAGGTATTATATAATAATATATTTATATTTATGTAATTGATCATATTACATTATTAGTATTATTATTATACATTAAGTAATTATATTAAATTATGCATTTATATTATTTAATCTTTCTTTGTAAACAAAAAAAAGAAAGATTAAAATAAGCTCAGTGTACCTAAACATTTATTGTAATATTACGTACCATATTGATCTTTCTATATATATATAGAGTAGTTTATTGTTGTTCATTGGGGTATATATTCTATATTTTTTTATCTATCTATTAATTGTTCTTTTTTTATTTTCTATATTAAATTGATTATTTTATAATTATTCAAAATTAAATTTTAGTTTCTTTTAAAGAGTTTGGGTAAAGTTTTATTCTAGCTTAAAAATTTATTTGTTCTTTGTGTTATATGTGAGTTTTGTTTACTAAATGTTCTTTTTGCAGTAATTTAATTTAATTATCAAGTTACTTTGGAATTAGTAATTGATTAAATATCAGCCTATTTCGTGCCAGCAGTTGCGGTTATACGATTGATGTAAATAAATATTTTTGGTAATGGCAGTTAATGTTTTTTTGAATATATTTTAAGATTTTTAAGGTGAAATTTTATTTTTTTATATTATTCTTATTATGAATCTGTGAAGTTTAAATAATAAACTAGGATTAGATACCCTATTATTTTAAGTGTTAAAATTACTTACCTGGGTAAGTATTAGTTAAGGCCTTTAAACCCAAAGAATTTGGCGGTACCTTATTCCATTCAGAGGAACCTACCCCGTTATTGATAGTGCACGATTTGCTTTACTTAATTTAATTGTTTGTATATCTCCGTTATCGGAAAATCTTTTTAGAGGTATAATTTTCTTGATTTATAATTATAAAATATTTCAGGTCAAGGTGCAGCTAATAATTAAGTGGTGGTGGGTTACAATTAATTTTTTTTTATATGGATTTAATAATTAAATGTTTTAATGAAGGTGGATTTGATAGTAATTTAATTTATTTAATTAATTGATATTGGCTCTAAGGTGTGTACACATCGCCCGTCGCTCTCATTATTAAATAAAATTTATTTAATTTATTGTTAATTAATTGAGATAAGTCGTAACATAGTAGATGTACTGGAAAGTGTATCTAGAAAGTTTAAATCAAGTTAAAACTTATTAGTAAAGTATTTCATTTACACTGAGAATTTTTCTGTGCAATTCAGGATATCTTGATTAATTAATATATTATATTATTTTTTGTTTATTTATTTTTTTAATAAAAATAATTTTATTGTTTATTTGTTTTAGTATATTTTATAGAATAAATTTGTTTAATTATAGTGTATTTATAATGTGATTGGTTTATGAAATATTTTTTATTAGATAAAAGTAGATTTAGTTTATTGTACCTTTTGTATCAGGGTTTATTAAAATTGTATTATTTATTTGATTATCTCGATTTAGATTGATTTATAATCAACTTATTTTTAATGTTTTATAATTATTTTAAAGTTGATTATAGAAATGAAATGTTAATCGTTTTCTAAGTTATCTAGTTTCTTAAGAAAAAATTTAATTTTTTATAGTTAATTTTGTTTATCTAATTTTTTAGATAAAAATATTATCTAGTTTATTTTTTAGGGGATAAGCTCTAAAAATAAATATCCTATAATATTTATTGTAAAATTTAATAGTAAGCTTTAGACCAGCTATCTTTAATGATTACGTTTTATTTCATTATTTTATATTTTGATTTTATAATTATTTTAGGTTTATTATTAAGATGAAAAATTTAATTTTATAATTTTTGTAATAATGATGGGATTAGTATATTAGTTAAGTTTATAATTTTTTTAGAAAGAATTTATTATAAGGAATTAGGCAATTTTAATTTTCGCCTGTTTATCAAAAACATGTCCTCTTGTTAATATTTTGAGGTCTGGTCTGCTCACTGAAATTTTTAAATAGCCGCGGTATTTTGACCGTGCAAAGGTAGCATAATCATTAGTCTTTTAATTGAAGGCTGGAATGAATGGTTTGACGAGAAATTAACTGTCTCTTAATAATTTATAGAATTTAACTTTTAAGTTAAAAGGCTTAAATTTTGTTTTAGGACGAGAAGACCCTATAGAGCTTAACATAAGAATTATATTTGGTTTTTAGTTAATCTTTCCATATTTAATGATAATGTTTTGTTGGGGTGACATGAAGAATAAGTAAACTTTTCATTTTAAAATCATTGATTTATGTTTATCTTGATCCATAATTTATGATCATAAGATTAAGTTACCTTAGGGATAACAGCGTAATTGTTTTTGAGAGCTCATATCAACAAAATAGATTGCGACCTCGATGTTGGATTAAGATTAGTTTTAGGTGCAGTAGTCTAAAAACTAGGTCTGTTCGACCTTTAAATTCTTACATGATCTGAGTTCAGACCGGCGTAAGCCAGGTCGGTTTCTATCCTAAATTATAGAATTATTTATATTAGTACGAAAGGACCATATGAATAAAATATTTTTTTTTTAGGAATAATATTAATATTTACTATTTTGACAGATTAATGTATTGAATTTAGAATTCATTTATGTGAATTATTTCACAAATAGTATTGATATTTTATGATTTACTTATATTTATTTTAAATTTTCTTATTTTAATTATTTGTGTTCTAATTAGAGTTGCTTTTTTGACTTTATTGGAACGTAAGGTTTTAGGTTATATTCAAATTCGTAAAGGTCCAAATAAAGTTGGATTTTTAGGTATTCCACAACCTTTTAGTGATGCAATTAAATTAATTTGTAGGGAGCAGCCTATTCCAATTTTATCAAATTACTTATTCTATTATTTTGCTCCTGTTTTTAATTTAATGATTTCTTTAATTGTTTGAATAATTTTTCCATATATAACTTATATATGTTCTTTTTTCTACGGTTTTTTATTTTTTTTATGTTGTACTAGATTAGGTGTTTATACTGTAATAATTGCTGGTTGATCTTCTAATTCAAATTATTCTTTATTAGGTTCTTTGCGTTCTGTTGCTCAAACAATTTCTTATGAGGTTAGATTAGCTTTAATTTTATTATCTTTAATTATTTTAATTGGAAGATTTAATATATTTGATTTTATAAATTATCAATTTTATTGTTGGTTTATTATTATTTCTTTTCCTTTATTTTTATCTTGTTTTTCTTCTTGTTTAGCAGAAACTAATCGTACACCTTTTGATTTTGCTGAAGGTGAATCTGAACTAGTTTCTGGGTTTAATATTGAGTATGGTGCTGGTGGATTTACTTTAATTTTTTTAGCTGAATATACTAGAATTATTTTTATAAGAATACTTTTGACTTTAATTTTTTTAGGAGGTAATTTTTATTCTTTTATATTTTTTATAAAGCTTGCGATTGTATCATTTGGTTTTATTTGGGTTCGTGGTACTTTACCTCGTTTTCGTTATGATAAGTTAATATATTTAGCTTGAAAGAGTTTTTTACCATTATCTTTAAATTTTTTCATTTTCTTTATTGGTTTAAGGGTTTTATTAATTTCATTAATTTAATTAAATTTTTTTAGAATAAAAAGTTAATAGAAGATTTAAACTTCTAGTTTTATGTTTTCAAAACATATGCTTTTCCTAAGCTAATTAACTAAATTTTATTTCTTAATTAATATATCTCAAATATAAGTTATATGAACATTAATAAGGAAATATAAAAAGTAAATAATTGTTAAAATTTGTCCTGTTATAATATAAGGTTCTTCAACTGGTCGTTTTCCAATTCATGTTAATAAGCAAACAACTACTACTATAATTCAGAATAAAATTTGGTTAATAGGATAAAATTGAATACCACGAAAATGAGTTTTATTATAAAATGGTAAAATTATTAAAATACTAATTGATAAAAATAATGCAATAACTCCTCCTAATTTGTTTGGAATAGATCGTAAAATTGCATAGGCAAATAAAAAATATCATTCTGGTTGAATATGAACTGGTGTTACAAGAGGGTTTGCTGGAATAAAGTTATCTGGATCTCCTAATAAATAAGGATTAAATAAACATAGTATAATTAATAGTGATGTTATTAAAACAAATGTAATTGAGTCCTTAAAGGTAAAGTAAGGATGGAATGGAATTTTTTCAACATCTCTATTTATACCTAATGGATTATTTGATCCTGTTTGATGAAGAAAAAGTAAATGAATTGCAGCTATAGCTACAATTATAAATGGTAAAACAAAGTGAAATGTGAAAAATCGATTTAATGTTGCATTATCTACAGCGAAACCTCCTCAGACTCATTGTACTAAATCAGTACCAAGATATGGAATTGCTGATAATAAATTTGTGATTACTGTTGCTCCTCAAAAAGATATTTGACCTCAAGGTAATACATAACCTATAAATGCAGTTGCTATAACTAAGAATAAAATTACTATTCCAGTTATTCATGTATATGAATATATATAAGATCCATAATAAATTCCTCGTCCTACATGAAAATAAATGCAAATAAAAAATATAGATGCTCCATTTGCATGTAAAGTTCGAATAATTCATCCATTATTGACGTCTCGACAGATATGAATTACACTTCTAAATGCTATTTCAATATTTGATGTGTAATGTATAGCTAAAAATAGTCCAGTTACAATTTGAATTATTAAACATAATCCTAATAATGATCCAAAATTTCATAAAAATGAAATGTTTGTAGGTGTTGGTAAATCAACTAATGAATTATTAATAATTTTAATTATGGGGTGTTTTAATCGTAAAGGTTTATTCATTAGTTGATTATATTATTTTACGAATAGGTCCTTGATTAATATTAGTAATTTTTACTACTGCAAGTAGTACAAGAAATAGATAAATTATTATTATTATTGTAATAATGAATGTTGGATTATTATATAATTTAAATATAGATAAAGTTATTTCTTGAAAATTAATTGATTTGTTTAAATTTATTGTTTCTGAATTTTTAAATCAGTCTAAAATTAATATTTGATCAAAAATAATTAGTATAAATATAGTAATAATTCATATAATTAGAGTTAAAATAATAACAATTGATTTAAGTTGAAATATTTCATTTGATGCAATTCTTGTAATATAAATAAATAAAACTAATATACCTCCTAAAAATGTTAAGAATAAAATATATGATAATCAAAATCTTTCTATAATTGTTCCTGTTAATAATCCAACAAGAAGGGTTTGAAAAATGATAAATAATATTATTGATATTGGGTGTCTTAATTTAATAAAATTAATATTTATTACGTTTGATAAGGTTATAATTATTATTTTAAACATTTCAGGGGTTAGTTTATAAAATATCAGTTTTGGAGACTGAGGATAGAGATCTTTCTCTACCCCTGAAGTTTTAAAAGGGGGGCTTATTCTTATTTTTGGTTTACAAGACCAGCGTTTTTTTTAAACTATTAAAACTAATGTTTGTATTTTCTGTTTTTACTTCTTTATTAATTTATTTTTCTGGTGTTTATGTTTTTTCTTCTAAACGGAAACATTTTTTGATAGTTTTATTAAGATTAGAATATATTGTTCTTTCTATATTCATATTAATTGTTGTTTTTTTAATTAGTTTTGATTATGATTATTTTTTTCCTGTTATTTTTTTAGTTTTTTCTGTTTGTGAGGGTGCTTTGGGTTTATCTATTTTGGTTTCTATAATTCGTTCTCATGGTAATGATTTTTTTAGTTCTTTTGGATTATCTTTATGTTAAAGTATTTGTTTATAATTATTTTTTTGATTCCTCTTTGTTTATTAATTAATTTTTGGTGATTGGTTCATTCTATAATGTTTTTGGTTAGTTTTCTTTTTATATTTTGTTGTTATTCTTATTCTGATTTTAATCTAATTGGTTATTACTTTGGAGTTGATTATTTTTCTTTTAGTTTAATTTTATTAAGATTTTGGATTTGTTCATTAATAATTACTGCTAGAAGTTCAGTTTATTTATCTTTATATCATTCTAATTTTTTTATATTTATGGTTTTATTTTTAATAATTATGTTGTATTGTTCATTTTCTAGATTAAATTTATTGTCTTTTTATATTTTTTTTGAGGGTAGACTAGTTCCTACTTTACTTTTAATTTTAGGCTGAGGTTATCAGCCTGAGCGTCTTCAAGCTGGTATTTATCTTATTTTTTATACTTTGTTTGCTAGTTTACCTTTATTGTTGGTTTTATTTTATGTTTATTATTATGTTAATACTCTTTATTTTCCTTTATTAATTGATTTTAGTTCTTATTATTTTATGTTTTATTTTTTTATAATTTTGGCTTTTTTGATTAAAATACCAATGTTTTTAGTTCATCTTTGATTACCAAAGGCTCATGTGGAGGCACCTATTTCTGGTAGAATGATTTTGGCTGGTGTATTATTAAAGCTTGGTGGTTATGGTATTTTTCGTGTAATGAGGATTATTTCTTTTTTAAGTTTAAAATTTAATTATTTTTGGTTGTGTTTAGGTTTATCTGGTGGTGTAATTGTTAGATTTGTTTGTTTTCGTCAAGTTGATTTAAAATCTTTAATTGCTTATTCTTCAGTTTCTCATATGAGAATAGTTATTGGTGGTTTAATAACTATAAATTGGTGAGGTTGTTTTGGTTCTTTATCTTTAATGGTTGGTCATGGTTTATGCTCATCTGGTTTATTTTGTTTATCAAATATTATTTATGAACGCTTAGGTAGACGAAGATTATTAATTAATAAGGGAATGATTAATTTAATACCTAGAATGGCTTTATGATGATTTTTATTGAGATCATCAAATATGGCTGCTCCACCTTCCTTAAATTTAGTTGGTGAGTTGAGTTTATTAAATAGAATTATTTCATGATCTTCATTTACCTTTTTGTTTCTTATTTTTTTGTCTTTTTTTAGTGCTGTTTATACATTGTATATGTATTCTTATTCTCAACATGGTTCTTATTATGTTGGTTTATATTCTTTTTCATTAGGTTATTTTCGTGAATATCATCTTTTATTTATACATTGATTTCCTTTAAATATTTTGTGTTTAAAGGGTGAATATTTCTTCATTTAATATTGCTTAAGTATTTTAATATAAAATGTTGTTTTGTGGAATCAATGATATGAATTTTCATCTTAGGTCGTGTATTTATTTTCTATTTGTTCTTTAAGTTTTTTTTCTTTATTTTTATCTAGAACTTTGGTTTTTATTATAGGTATTTATTATTTAATAATTGATTATAGAGTTTTTATTGAGTGAGAATTATTTAATTTAAATAGTTCAATGGTTGTTATAACTTTAATTTTTGATTGAATGTCTTTAATTTTTATGTCTTTTGTTATATATATTTCTTCTTTAGTTATTTATTATAGAGAGGATTATATATTTGGTGAGAAGAATATTAATCGTTTTATTATTATTGTATTAATATTTATTCTTTCAATGGCCTTTTTGATTATTAGACCAAATTTGATTAGAATTTTATTAGGTTGAGATGGTTTAGGTTTAGTTTCTTATTGTTTGGTTATTTATTATCAGAATGTAAAGTCTTACAGTGCTGGTATATTAACTGCTTTATCTAATCGAATTGGTGATGTTGCTATTTTAATTTCTATTGCTTGAATATTAAATTTTGGTGGTTGAAATTATTTATATTATTATGATTTTATTTCAATTTCTTTTGAGATAAAGTTAATTACTATATTAATTATTTTAGCTGCAATAACTAAGAGTGCTCAAATTCCTTTTTCTTCTTGATTACCTGCTGCTATAGCTGCTCCTACTCCTGTTTCTGCTTTGGTTCATTCTTCAACTTTAGTAACTGCTGGTGTATATTTGTTAATTCGATTTAGTCCAATATTAGATGTTTATAATTTAGGTTGGTTTTTATTAATGATTGGTTGTATAACTATATTTATAGCTGGTCTTGGTGCTAATTTTGAGTTTGATTTAAAAAAGATTATTGCTCTTTCTACTTTAAGACAACTTGGTTTAATAATAAGAATTTTATCTTTAGGTTATTCTAAGCTTGCTTTTTTTCATTTATTATCTCATGCTTTATTTAAGGCTTTATTATTTATATGTGCAGGTTCATTTATTCATAGTTTGAAAGATTCTCAGGATATTCGTTTTATAGGTTCTATTATTAGTTTTATACCTTTTACTTCTATTTGTTTTAATGTTTCTAGATTATCATTGTGTGGTATACCTTTTTTAGCTGGGTTTTACTCAAGGGATTTAATTTTGGAGATAGTTTGTTTAAGATGAGTTAATTGTTTTATTTTTTTCTTATATTTCTTTTCTACTGGTTTAACATCTTCATATTCATTTCGTTTATTTTATTATTCTATTTCTGGTGATAATAATTATTATTCGAGATTTTCTTTTAATGATAAGAGTTATTATATTTCTTTTGGTATAATTGCTTTATTATTTGTTGCTGTTTTTGGAGGTAGTTTATTATCTTGATTAATTTTTCCTATTCCTTATGTTATTATATTACCTTATTATTTAAAGTTTTTAACTATTGTTGTAGTTTTGTGTGGTTCTTATTTAGGTTATCTTATTTCTAATTTTGATTTTGCTTCTAATTTATTTTCTTTAAGTTTTTTATCTTTTGTAAGATTTTCTGGTTCTATATGGTTTATACCTTTTATTTCAACTAAATTAATTAGATATTTTCCTTTAAAGATAGGTTATTTTATATCTAAGTCTTTAGATTATGGATGAGGTGAGTTATTTGGAGGTCAAGGTTTATATAACTTATTTTTATATTTTATTGGTTATATTCAGACTTGATATGATTATAATTTTAAAATTTATCTTTTAACTTTTGGTTTTTGAATATTTATCTTGTTTATCTTGTTTTTTTTATTTTACTTAAATAGCTTATTTTTAAGAGTATAACACTGAAGATGTTAAGGAAATAGTTTTATTTTTAAGTATATTTATAAATACATTTGTATTGTTTTTACAGTGAAAATATAATGTTTTGTTTAAACTATATAAATAGAAATGTTAACGGAATTTAACCGCTAATATAAAAAGTTAGCAGCTTTCATATTGGCTTTACATTTCCTTAATTGGAATTATTTATTCATTTATATTATTAACAGTAATATGCCTCTTTTTGGCTTCAATTAAAGAATAAGGGTATATATTTACCAATATTTCAGGTCGAAACTGAATGCAATATTTCGCTTCTTAATCGATTAAGGCTGATTGATTAGTATCAATACTTTTTGAATGCAACCCAAATGTTATAGTTAACTACAGCCCTTATTTTGCTCATTTTAAGGCTCCTTGATTTCATTCATGATATAATCCTCCTAATAATACAATGATAAAAAATATGGATGATGATGTTCAAATAATAATGTTTGATGTTTTTATAATAATTACAATTGGTAAAATTAATACGATTTCTACATCAAAAATTAAAAAAATTACTGCAATTAGAAAAAATCGTAGTGAGAATGGTATTCGGGCTGATCTTTTTGGGTCAAATCCACATTCAAATGGTGATCTTTTTTCTCGATTATTAATTATTTTTTTAGATAATATTGTTGCTATTAATATTACAATTATTGGTACAATGAATCTAATTGAGATTCTTAAAAATAAAGTTAAAATTGTTTTGCTTGATAAATATCAATCTTTCTAATTGGAAGTTAGGTGTACTAATTATACTAGAAAAACAATTATCTACCTCATCAATAGATTGAGATATATAAAAATAGTCATACTACATCAACAAAGTGTCAGTATCATGCTGCTGCTTCAAATCCAAAGTGATGTCTAGGTGAGAATTGATTTTTTAAGTGTCGCATTAAACAAGTTAATAAAAATGTTGTTCCAATAATTACATGTAATCCATGGAATCCTGTAGCAATAAAGAATGATGATCCATAAACTGCGTCGGCAATAGTGAAGGGTGCTTCTAGATATTCATATGCTTGTAATAGAGAAAAATAAAATCCTAATAATACTGTAAAAAATAATCCTTGTATTGCTTGAGTATAATTAGATTCTATAATTATATGATGAGCTCATGTTACAGTTACTCCTGATGCCAATAGGATGGCTGTATTAAGGAGTGGGATTTGTATTGGATTAAATGGTTGAATTCCTATTGGTGGTCAAATTATTCCTAATTCAATAGTAGGTGCTAGTCTACTTCTAAAAAAGGCTCAGAAGAAGGAAAAGAAAAATAGTACTTCAGATGCAATAAATAAAATTATTCCTCATCGAAGTCCAATTGAAACAAATCCTGTATGTAATCCTTGATATGTTCCTTCTCGAATAATATCTCGTCATCATTGAATTATTGTAAGTAATGTAATTCTAATTCCAATTATTAATAAATTAATGTTAAATATATGAAATCATTTTGCTAGTCCTGAAACTAGTACTATTGATCCTATTGCTCCTGTTAATGGTCATGGTCTATAGTCTACTAAATGGAATGGATGATTGAAGTATTTTGTTAACATAAGTTTAATAAACTTCGCTTGAATATAATGTTCTTAAGATTGAAAATACATAAGCTTGGATTATTGCTACAGCTGATTCAAGAGTTAATAATAATATTTGACCAATGATTAATAAGAAAATTAAATTTATTGATATAGATGGTCCTGTATTTCCTATTAATGTTAGTAATAAATGTCCTGCAATTATATTAGCTGTTAATCGTACTGCTAGGGTAGCTGGTCGAATTACATTTCTGATAGTTTCAATTAGTACTATAAATGATATTAATGCTATTGGAGTTCCTTGAGGTACAAGATGAATAAATATATGATTTATGTGATTAATTCATCCAAATAACATAAATCTTAATCATATAGGTAAAGCAATTGTAAATGTTAATGTTAAATGTCTAGTTCTTGTAAAAATATAAGGGAATAATCCTATAAAATTATTAAATAATATTATAATAAAAATTGAAATGAAAATAAATGTTGTTCCGTTAAATGATCTATTTCCTAATAATGTTTTAAATTCATTATGTAGTGTAATATTTAATTTATTTCATATAATGTTGATTCGTGATGGTATTAGTCAAAATAAACATGGGATAATAATAAGTCCTAAGAATGTTCTAGATCAATTTAATGATAAGTTAATAATATTTGTTGAAGGATCAAAAGTTGAAAATAAATTTGTTATCATTTTCAGATTAAGTTCTTTTTTTTAATTGATTCTCTTTTTATTTTTCTAATAAATGAAGGTTTAAAAGAGAAAAAATTGATTTGATTAAATAAAATTAATGTAATTGAAAATAAAATGAATAGTGAAAATCATATTAGAGGTGATATTTGAGGAATAAAGGTTCAAACCTCCATCAGAAGTATTTGTTAATTTACTATTTTTTGGTTTAAGAGACCATTACTTACTTTCAGCCATCTGATGTTCAAGGTGTACTATTATTTAGTTATTTTAGGTTGACATTCTAATGTTATATTTTAACTAACTCCTTAAATTATTTTTGATAATCATTTAATGAATATATTAATTGAAGTTCTTTCAATTACGATTGGTATAAATCTGTGGTTTGCTCCACAAATTTCAGAACATTGTCCAAAGAATAGTCCAGGTCGATTAATTATAAATGTTCCTTGATTAAGTCGTCCTGGTGTTGCATCAATTTTAATACCTAGTGCTGGTACAGTTCATGAATGAAGTACATCTGAAGCTCTAGTTAATATTCGAACTTCATTATTTATAGGTAGAATAGTTCGGTTGTCTACATCAAGTAGTCGAAATCCATCAATTTCTAAATCTGTTTCTGGTGATATATATGTATCAAATTCTACATTAACAAAATCTGAATATTCATAACTTCAATACCATTGTCGTCCAATTGTTTTAATTGTAATTAATGCATCTACTGAGTCATCAAGGAGATATAAAAGTCGAAGTGATGGTAAAGCAATAAAGATTAATGTAATAGCTGGTAGTGCAGTTCAAATAGTTTCAATTAAATGTCCATGTAGTATATTTCGATTTGTATATATAATATTAAGTATATAAGTGATAGAATAACCTACAATTACTGTAATTAATATTAGTACCATTATAGTATGGTCATGAAAGAATGATAATTGTTCTATTAGTGGTGATGCTCTATCTTGTAGTGATAAATTTGATCATGTTGCCATAAATAATTAATTTTCTAATAAAAGGTCAAATCTTTATTTTTAGAGCTTAAATCTAATGCACTAGTCTGCCATATTAAAATCTAGTAATTAATGGTAGTTCTGAATATCTATGTTCTGCTGGTGGATTATTTTGTAGTCATTCTGTTGAACTTCTTAAGTTTTCTCTAAATATGATTGTTCGATTTGAAATTATTCTTTCTCATATGATTAAAATAAACATAATAATTCCTACTATAGAAATTATTGATCCAATTCTTGATAATACGTTTCATGATGAGTATGCATCTGGATAATCAGAATATCGTCGAGGTATTCCTGCTAATCCTAGAAAGTGTTGTGGAAAGAAGGTTAAATTTACTCCAATGAATATAATTATGAATTGAATTTTTAATCATGTATTATTTATACTTAATCCTGTAAATAATGGATATCATTGGATTACTCCTCCTATAATTGCAAATACTGCTCCTATAGATAATACATAATGAAAATGTGCTACAACATAATAGGTGTCATGTAGAACAATATCAAGTGATGAATTGGCTAAGACTAATCCTGTTAAACCACCAATAGTAAATAGGAAGATAAATCCTAGTGCTCATAAAAGTGAAGGGTTAAATTTAAATTTTGTTCCATATAATGTTGCTAATCATCTAAATACCTTAATTCCTGTTGGTACAGCAATAATTATTGTTGCTGATGTAAAATATGCTCGTGTATCTACATCTATTCCTACAGTAAATATATGGTGAGCTCATACAATAAATCCTATAAGTCCAATTGATAATATTGCATAAATTATACCTAGTGTCCCGAATGATTCAATTTTTCCTCTTTCTTGACAAACAATATGTGAAATAATACCAAATCCTGGTAAAATTAAAATATAAACTTCTGGGTGACCAAAAAATCAGAATAAGTGTTGATATAAAATAGGGTCTCCTCCACCAGCAGGATCAAAAAATGATGTATTTAAATTTCGATCAGTTAATAGTATTGTAATTGCACCTGCTAAAACTGGTAGTGATAACAATAAAAGGAGAGCTGTAATAGCAACTGATCAAACAAATAAAGGTGTTTGATCAAGTGTTATTCTTTCTGATCGTATGTTAATTGTTGTTGTAATGAAATTAACTGCTCCTAAAATTGATGAAACACCGGCTAGGTGAAGTGAAAAAATTGCTAAGTCTACTGAAGATCCTCTATGAGCAATAGCTCCTGCTAGTGGTGGGTATACTGTTCACCCTGTACCAACCCCTCTATCAACTATTGAGGACATAATAAGAAGAGTTAATGATGGAGGTAATAATCAAAATCTTATATTATTCATTCGTGGAAATGCTATGTCTGGTGCACCAATTATTAAAGGTACTAATCAATTTCCAAATCCACCAATTATAATAGGTATAACTATGAAGAAAATTATAACAAATGCATGTGCTGTAATAATTACATTATAGATTTGTTCATCTTGAATTAATGATCCTGGTTGTCCTAATTCAGCTCGAATAATTATTCTTATTGATGTTCCTACTATTCCAGCCCATGCTCCAAATAAAAAATATAGTGTGCCAATATCTTTATGGTTTGTTGAAAATAATCATTTGTTCGATAAGATGGCTGATTATAAGGTGATAGACTGTAAATCTATTAATGAGAATTTTTCTCTCTTATCATTTTGGCTTTATATTCAATTATGATTTTAGACTGCAATTCTGAGGGTGTAAAGTTTTACTAAGGCCTAAAAGGCTATTCTTTTAATTATAACTTTGAAGGTTATTAGTTTACTTAACTTAAGTCCTTAAAATGTGAAAATTAAGGTTGATGTTATTACTAATCCTATTGTTGAGATTATAATCGTTACTGGTAGCATGAGATTAAGGTTTTTGTTTTTTACATTTATAAATCATGAATTTTCTGTGTATAATAGAACTAAAGCAGAAAATCTAATCCGTAAGTAGTAGTATAGTGTAATTATTGTTAACATAACTATAATTGCTATTAGTCTCGTTATATTCATTTCCATTATTTTTTGTATAACTATTCATTTTGGTAAAAATCCAAGAAATGGTGGTAATCCACCAATTGACAGCAATGATAAAAATATTATGAATTTAATTTCTGGTTTTATGTTTCTTGACGTATAAATTTGGTTTAAGAAGAATAAATTTGTTTGCTTGAATAAAAGTGTTAAAATTATTCTTAGGACTGAATAGATAATAAAGTAAATTTCTCAAATGTTTTCGCTTGAAATTATTGATCTAATTATTCATCCTAAGTGTCTAATTGACGAATATGCTAAAAGGTGTCGAAGTGATGTTTGATTTAATCCTCCTATTGCTCCAATAATAATGCTTAAAATTACAATGGCAAAAATAAAATTATTTATTTGAATACAGTAAGATAGAATTATTATTGGAGCAATTTTTTGTCATGTTATCAATAGCAAGCAATTATTTCATTCAGAGGTTCCTATAACTTCTGGAAATCAAGAATGGAAGGGAGCACTACCAATTTTTACTAACAATCTAGATCTGATTATTATTGATGATACTATTTCTCTTTCTCACCCTATTAAATATTTCATTTGAATCAATAAAATTGAAAATAATAGTATTGTTGATGCTATTACTTGTACAATGAAATATTTAATTGCTGATTCATTGATTATTCTATTTTTATTACTTGTTAATATGGGAGTAAAAGATAGTAAGTTGATCTCTAGTCCTATTCAAACCCCAAATCAGGAGTTTGATGAGATGGACAGGATCGTTCCTATCATCAATGATGATAGGAAGAGAAGTTTTTTTGAGTTGTTGTTCATTAAAAAGGAGAGTGTTAGTGACTCTATGAATGGGGTATGAACCCATTAGCTTATTTAGCTTACCTTTTTATATTTAAGTGTATGATGCACTTTAGTTTTTGATACTAAAAGGGGTAGTTTAATTCTACTTAATATAAATTTTAATGGAGGTAATGAATTTACTTTATATACCCTATCAAGGTATCCCTTTAATCAGGCACTCCATT